GTTTGGAAAAGTGTGGATTTTCAAGAACGGGAATCTTATGATATGTTGGGAATATCTTATGATAATCATCCGCGTTTGAAACGCATCTTAATGCCTGAAAGTTGGATAGGATGGCCTTTACGTAAGGATTATATTGCCCCCAATTTTTATGAAATACAAGATGCTCATTGAAAAAAAAAAAGAAACTTGTCTTCACTTCTACAATTCCAACGATTCAAGGTTCTGTTTTAGATTAAACAGAGTAATTGAAGTCTCGTTTGTATTATGGATAGGCTAACAACTAATTTAACCTTTCGAATATGTATATGCGTATGAGGTATTAACTTTCTTTTTGACCGAGAGAGAAAAAAAAATCAAAAATATAATTTATTTTTGTTACGTACTTTGTATAAAAAATTATTTACCCATCTATAAAATGGATGGGGTATTTCTCTAAAGACCGAGGCGGATAAACATATGTAATCTGATCTAAACTATAACTATTACTGAATATATATGTCGATTTATATTAAGTAATTTGTAGAAAAGAGACTCATAAAAATTAATCATGTGCCAGGAACCAGATTTGAACTGGTGACACGAGGATTTTCAGTCCTCTGCTCTACCAGCTGAGCTATCCCGACCATTCCCATTCCCGATATCGCATCCTCATTTTACTAGATAACTTAGGTCTATGTCAATTCAAAGGGTATTACAAAGTCTTATCCAGGTGCTAGAATTTATTGGATCTTCAAAAAAAGGAGGATTTTGTCAGTTTTAGTATGAATAATAATATCGACCATGACTCGTTCAAACGGGGAGTCTTTGGTCAAAGATGATCATTTGTACATGTATCATATATCACAAGACTTATCATATCATAAGAGACAAATTTTTCTCTCGGATCCGTTTGTAAAAGATTGTAAAAGAGTAGGGTGTATAAGAAGTATAACGAATTTTGAACTACTAACGAAAAAAAAAAGAATAAGATAAATAGTTAAGGAGTCAGATGGGCTTTTTGGGGATAGAGGGACTTGAACCCTCACGATTTTTAAAGTCAACGGATTTTCCTCTTACTATAAATTTAATTGTTGCCGGTATTGACATGTAGAATGGGACTCTATCTTTATTCTCGTCCGATTAATTAGTTCTGCAAAAGAACTATCAGACTGTGTGGTGAATACTTTGATCAATGAATATTCGATTCTTTCTTCAATATGGAATCGATTCACAACAATTTTTCCGTTTTTCATAAAAAAATACAGATTCAGGTCGTCATTAATCATTTGATAGAGTATTTCAGTACGTATACGTATGTATATACGTATATCCTTCATCTTTTCGGAAGTTTCAACGGAAGGATTCCTCTACCAATGTAACACAGTAAATTCCATTTGTTAGAACTCCATTTGTTAGAACAGCTTCCATCGAGTCTCTGCACCTATCCTTTTTCACCTTCTGGGCCTTTGTTTGTTTTTGGAAAACAGGATTTGGCTCAGGATTGCCCATTTTTATTAATTCCAGGGTTTCTCTGAATTTGAAAGTTATCACTTAGTAGGTTTCCATACCAAGGCTCAATCCAATTAAGTCCGCAGCGTCTACCAATTTCGCCATATCCCCCCTTTTTTTGAGACTAGGATCTCATTTTTATTGAGATGTCGTTCGCTTTTTTATTTCATTTCTACTTCCTATCTCGAAAAAGTTTTTCTCCTCTTTGATTTCTTGGCTATATTCTTTCATCTTCTATAGGAAACCCGTACTCGTATTTGGTCCAATCAGAAACGATTCTATCATTTCTGTATCCGCAATTCAATATAGATAGATATATACCACGTATATATGTCTCTCTTCTGCTCGTTTTTCCCATGCAATTTGGAATACTTGAACGGTCGATTCTTTTTTTCGTCTGAGCTTCCATCTTTACGAATCAGAGCGCAAGAATGTCTCATTATTTATAAATTCCATTTAGAAATAGAAATATATATGATATGGAATAAAATAGAGAAGTGTAATAAAAAGACTTTCAAATATCATTTGAAAGCAAAAACGAAAACGATTTAATCTAAAAATCTATCGAATCTAATATTAAACTATATATACTATACTTGTGCTATATAATTGTGATGTGAGAAAAATAAATCGAAATTATATATCGATAGATTAATCGGTTATATTCTATGGTAAGTATGAGTATTGAATATTTCCTTTCAATTCTATATTTAGTATATTTTTTCTATATTCATATTCATTATAACTAGCTAATATGAAAATATGAATCGCTAAAAATATTAATTAATAGCTAAGATGACAATAGTTTATTGAATCCCTATGCGGGTAGAATTTCGATTATGTGAGCCTGCTTAGCTCAGAGGTTAGAGCATCGCATTTGTAATGCGATGGTCATCGGTTCGATTCCGATAGCAGGCTTTTCTCTATTTATTTTCTTCGAGTTTTTACATGATTGAGAATGTTACTTTGAAATCCGAAATCAAAGAATATTTTAGTGAAAATATATTTTTTA